CCGGGTTGAGGAGTTACTCGGAATGCTGCCAAGATATCAGTATCCTTGGTTTCATATTCAGGAGTATAATAAGTCAATTTATACTCTTTAACACCAGCTTTGAATCCAACACTTGCTTTAGTCTCTGTTTGTGGTGACATAAGTCCCTCCCTACAAGTCATGAATTTAGAATTCTTGCAATAAAACAAAACAACAAGGTCTACTCGACATAAATTAGGAATAGATTTAATTAACCTTTTTCACAGGAATCTTTAACAAAATTATCAACTAATCAGAATGATTCTTTATTAGACCATGATATTTGATTCGCCAAATACATCATTATTGTATATTCTTTCATATGTATAGCGCAACCTAATACTTCTTTTTCAAGTTTTGAATCTTTGACTTTTTATAAATCCAAATATTTAATATTAAAATACTAATAAAAAAAGCCTTGACAGTAATATATGTTGTATATGTAAATCCTAGATATGACAATATGCGGAATTCATCCATGAAAATGAAAAACAAGGGGGGGGTTGATAAAGGGATGAATAAATGGGACGCATAACCGGATATGCTAAAATGACAATACGAAAAAAAAAAAAGGCTCATGAAATCGAAATAATGAATCATAACTAGAGTTCCGTTTCGAATTCGCTAGATAAAAAAAAGTCTTGCCTATTCTATTATGATAAATAAATCAAAGACTTTCCGCAAATTTTTTTTTTTATTAATATATTTTTTATTTTAAAACTAGGTTTCAGTTAGTTGAGCTTGAAAATGACTATTCCTTCATTGAATAAGTCAAAAATTGAATTCCACATTCACTTGGGTGGTCCCAACGAAATCGAGTGCTTACTCCCATTTGTTATTGAATTAACCGATGAATTTGCTATCGAAGATTTTTTCTGTATTCGAAAAATTTCGCAACAAAATTTAACATATTTTTTTTATTATGAGAATAAATCCTACTACTTCGGATCCAGAGGTTTCGATACGTGAAAAAGGAAACCTGGGACGTATCGCCCAAATCATTGGTCCGGTACTAGATGTAGCCTTTCCCCCGGGCAAAATGCCTAATATTTACAATGCTCTGGTGGTTAAGGGTCGAGATACTCTTGGTCAAGAAATTAATGTGACTTGTGAAGTACAGCAATTATTAGGAAATAATCGAGTTAGAGCTGTAGCTATGAGTGCGACAGAGGGTTTAAAGAGAGGAATGGACGTGGTTGATATGGGAAATCCTCTAAGTGTTCCAGTCGGCGGAGCAACTCTAGGACGAATTTTCAACGTGCTTGGGGAACCCGTTGATAATTTAGGTCCTGTCGATACTCGCACAACATCTCCTATCCATAAATCCGCGCCTGCTTTTATACAATTAGATACAAAATTATCGATTTTTGAAACAGGAATTAAAGTAGTAGATCTTTTGGCCCCTTATCGTCGTGGGGGAAAAATCGGACTATTCGGTGGGGCTGGCGTGGGTAAAACAGTACTAATTATGGAATTGATCAACAACATTGCCAAAGCTCATGGTGGTGTATCCGTATTTGGTGGAGTAGGCGAACGGACTCGTGAAGGAAATGATCTTTACATGGAAATGAAAGAATCTGGAGTCATTAATGAACAAAATCTTGCGGAATCCAAAGTGGCCCTAGTCTATGGTCAGATGAATGAACCGCCAGGAGCTCGTATGAGAGTTGGTCTGACTGCCTTAACTATGGCAGAATATTTCCGAGATGTTAATGAGCAAGACGTACTTCTATTTATCGACAATATCTTCCGTTTCGTACAAGCAGGATCCGAGGTATCCGCTTTATTGGGTAGAATGCCTTCTGCTGTGGGTTATCAACCCACCCTTAGTACCGAAATGGGTACTTTACAAGAAAGAATTACTTCTACGAAAAAAGGGTCCATAACCTCTATTCAAGCAGTTTATGTACCTGCAGACGATTTGACTGACCCCGCTCCTGCCACCACATTTGCACATTTAGATGCGACTACCGTACTATCAAGAGGATTAGCTGCCAAAGGTATCTATCCAGCGGTAGATCCTTTAGATTCAACGTCAACCATGCTACAACCTCGAATCGTTGGCGAGGAACATTATGAAACTGCGCAACAAGTCAAGCAAACTTTACAACGTTACAAGGAGCTTCAGGACATTATAGCTATCCTGGGGTTGGACGAATTATCCGAAGAGGATCGCTTAACCGTAGCAAGAGCACGAAAAATTGAGCGTTTCTTATCACAACCCTTTTTTGTAGCAGAAGTATTTACAGGTTCTCCGGGAAAATATGTTGGTCTAGCGGAAACAATTAGAGGGTTTAAATTGATCCTTTCCGGAGAATTTGATTCTCTTCCTGAACAGGCCTTTTACTTAGTGGGTAACATCGATGAAGCTACTGCGAAGGCTACGAACTTAGAAATGGAGAGTAAATTGAAGAAATGACCTTAAATCTTTGTGTACTGACTCCGAATCGAATTGTTTGGGATTCAGAAGTAAAAGAAATAA